CCTAAATGTCAGTGGGCAGGCCATACTTCAAAAACTAACAAGAAAAGATGTTTTTGTTAAACAGGCGGACATGAATTTTTGCCTAATTCCTAAAAAGGAATTTAACACCAATCAATTAACAGAACAATAAAAAAAAATTTACTAATTCCACAATAATTACTTTACAGACCAAGGTAAAGAAAATATTCCAATAAACCAATTAAATTAAATGAAATTTCACAAACAAAAACAAGTAAAATTTTAACATAATCAAACCGAAAATCACTATAAAATCCACAAAACTATTAATCCTCAACAACAATTATAAAAATAAAATAAAGAGCTAATCCCCCTTAATCTTAACATCAAATAAAAATAAATAATTAAAAAATAAACATTAAATAAGATGTATGAATTAAATTCATTTCTTGAAAAACCAGAAACCACTAAAGACGAATAACATTTCACTACCAATAACCTATTATCAATACTGGTGAAACAGTAACTAACATAGATCATTAACTCCTTCAAAATCGGGAAATAAAAATAAATAATAAATTTCAATGAACCCTGATACACAAGGTACAACAAATAAAATCAGCTTCCTAAATAAACTTATAACCAAATTCTACCCCTCACGGTACAAATACACTATCGTATAAAAATTGTATCAAGATAATCTACAATAACCACCAATGATTCTTCAATAAAAAATAATACACCACAAATAAATCAACAAAACAATCAAAAATCAGATCATGCCGAATTGCACGACATAATAATTCAGCGTAAATGAAAACTCAACTATAGAAATGATCTGAATAATATCAATCCAGCCGCACCTTCCGGTACAACCACTCTGTTACGACTTATCTCATTAACAACAAACGAGAGCGACGGGCGATGTGTGCATATCCCAGAACCACTATCACAGTAACAATCTACAAACCATTACAACCAAATCCAATTTCATACCAATCTTAAAATCAATAATCCAAAAACAAATAAAAATGTAATCCATCATCCACTTAGAAACAAGCTGCACCTTGACCTGAAATAAACCAAAATAAAGAAACCAGAAAATTTACCCAACTCTAAAAAGATAATCAATAAACGGCGGTATACAAACCACAAAGCAATCCAAGTAAGGTCCAACGCGGACTATCGATAACGAGACAGATTCCTCTGGACGGAATGAGATACCGCCAAATTCTTTAAGTTTCAAGAACATAACTAATACTACTCAGGCACCAAAACAATTAACATTCTAAATAATAGGGTATCTAATCCTAGTCTACAAAAAGAATTTCATAGCCTCCAAAGAAATAAAAGACAAATAAGAAAATAAAAATTCCACCTAACGAAATAATCACAAGAAAATCAACAAACATTAAACATAACTACCAATAACCAAACACACTCAAATGCCTCCAAAGTATAACCGCGGCTGCTGGCACAAAATTTAACCGAAACTAAAATGCATTGCTAGATACAAGAATACTTGATCAACCAATAATAACTAATGAGAATTAAATAAACTCTTTGATAGTCCATCAAGAACAACCCAAAAAATCACGCACAAACTTACATATAAAACAAACAAAAACTGAACGAAAAAGCAAGAATAAAACTCTCTCTCAACAACATTACAGCCCAATATGGTACAAATAACAAATATACTAATAATTTACCACTTACATAACAACATAAGGCAATACAAGAAGGGCGATACCTCCCTCAATAAATGTTTTTAGCCCAGCCAGTAAAAACCTCGCCCCTTGCACCAACGAGAAAAAACTGTATAACCCCTTGT